GTTAATGTAGCTTAATAATAAAGCAAGGCACTGAAAATGCCTAGATGAGTTATTCAAACTCCATAAACATATAGGTTTGGTCCCAGCCTTTCTATTGGTTGTTAGTAAAACTACACATGCAAGTATCCGCATCCCGGTGAAAATGCCCTCTATATCATAAATGATAAAAAGGAGCAGGTATCAAGCACACTACTAAGTAGCTCATAACGCCTTGCTTAACCACACCCCCACGGGAAACAGCAGTGATAAAAATTAAGCAATGAACGAAAGTTCGACTAAGTTATACTTTCCAGGGTTGGTAAATTTCGTGCCAGCCACCGCGGTCATACGATTAACCCTAGTCAATAGACGTACGGCGTAAAGCGTGTTTAAGATAAACAAAAAAATAAAGCCAAATCTTAGCTAAACTGTAAAAAGTCCTAGCTATCGTAAGACCTATGACGAAAGTGACTTTAGATAATCTGAACACACGACAGCTAAGACCCAAACTGGGATTAGATACCCCACTATGCTTAGCCTTAAACTTTAAAAGTTAACATAACAAAATTTCTCGCCAGAGTACTACTAGCCAAAGCTTAAAACTCAAAGGACTTGGCGGTGCTTCATATCCATCTAGAGGAGCCTGTTCTATAATCGATAAACCCCGATAAACCTCACCAATCCTTGCCAATTCAGCCTATATACCGCCATCTTCAGCAAACCCTGAAAAGGAATTATAGTAAGCTCAACTATTTTGCATAAAAACGTTAGGTCAAGGTGTAGCTTATGGATTGGAAAGAAATGGGCTACATTTCCTACACTTAGGATATAACATATACGAAAGTACTTGTGAAATCAAGTATTAAAGGTGGATTTAGCAGTAAATTAAGAATAGAGTGCTTAATTGAATCAGGCCATGAAGCACGCACACACCGCCCGTCACCCTCCTCAAATATTAAAGATAAACCAAAACATATAACCAGATATCACACATACTAGAGGAGACAAGTCGTAACAAGGTAAGCGTACTGGAAAGTGCGCTTGGATAATTCAAAGTGTAGCTTAAATATAAAGCATCTAGCTTACACCTAGAAGATTTCATGCAAACTGACCACTTTGAGCCGTACTTAGCCCAATTCAAACCCAACACAATTACCATTTCAAACTAGAACAAAACATTTACTACAAAATAAGAGTATAGGAGATAGAAATTATAGTTGGAGCTATAGAGACAGTACCGTAAGGGAAAAATGAAAGAATCTACTAAAGCAATAAACAGCAAAGCTTACAACTTCTACCTTTTGCATAATGATTTAACTAGAATAACTTAGCAAAGAGAACTTAAGTTAAGCCCCCCGAAACCAGACGAGCTATCCATAAGCAGCCTAGCAGAGCAAACTCATCTATGTGGCAAAATAGTGAGAAGACTTTTGGATAGAGGTGACAAGCCTACCGAGCCTGGTGATAGCTGGTTGTCCAGAAAAGAATCTAAGTTCAAATTTAAGCTTACCAAAAAAACCCTAACTTCGCATGTAAGCTTAAATTATAGTCTAAAAGGGTACAGCCCTTTAGATTCAGGATACAACCTTAATTAGAGAGTAAGCTCACCAAACCACTCCATAGTTGGCCTAAAAGCAGCCACCAATAAAGAAAGCGTTCAAGCTCAACAACCAACTCAACCTTAATCCCAAAAATAATAAGCCAACTCCTAAAACAAAACTGGACTATCCCATAAATACACCTATGGGAGAAACAATGTTAATATGAGTAACAAGAATCCAATTCTCCTAGCACAAGCGTATATCAGAACGGATAACCACTGATAGTTAACAACCATAGAACAAACCTAACAACTAGAATTCTAACCAATAACTTGTTAACCCAACACAGGAGTGCTGCAAGGAAAGATTAAAAGGAGTGAAAGGAACTCGGCAAACACAAACCCCGCCTGTTTACCAAAAACATCACCTCTAGCATACCTAGTATTAGAGGCACTGCCTGCCCAGTGACACTAGTTCAACGGCCGCGGTATCCTGACCGTGCAAAGGTAGCATAATCACTTGTTCTCTAAATAAGGACTTGTATGAATGGCCACACGAGGGTTTTACTGTCTCTCGCTCCTAATCAGTGAAATTGACCTTCCCGTGAAGAGGCGGGAATACAATAATAAGACGAGAAGACCCTATGGAGCTTTTAATTAACTAACCTAAAAGAAATCATTATACACCAACAAGGGACAAAACATTCTTCACATAGGTTAGCAATTTAGGTTGGGGTGACCTCGGAGTACAAAAAAACCTCCGAGTGATTTAAAACTTAGACTAACTAGTCGAAGTACAATATCACTTATTGATCCAAAATTTTTGATCAACGGAACAAGTTACCCTAGGGATAACAGCGCAATCCTATTTAAGAGTCCCTATCGACAATAGGGTTTACGACCTCGATGTTGGATCAGGACATCCCAATGGTGCAGCCGCTATTAATGGTTCGTTTGTTCAACGATTAAAGTCCTACGTGATCTGAGTTCAGACCGGAGCAATCCAGGTCGGTTTCTATCTATTAAATGTCTCTCCCAGTACGAAAGGACAAGAGAGGCAGGGCCCACTTTAATCGAAGCGCCCTCAAAATTAACAGATGATATCTCTCAATCTGATAACTCATTTACAATCACCCCTAGAACAGGGCTCGTTAGAGTGGCAGAGTCCGGTAATTGCGTAAAACTTAAACCTTTATTACCAGAGGTTCAACTCCTCTCTTTAACATTATGTTCTTAATTAACCTACTATCCATGATTGTTCCAATCCTCCTGGCCGTAGCATTTCTAACCCTAATTGAACGTAAAATCTTAGGCTACATACAATTGCGCAAAGGACCAAACGTTGTAGGACCACATGGCCTACTTCAACCAATCGCAGACGCCGTAAAACTATTCACCAAAGAACCCTTACGACCACTAACCTCATCTATTGCTATATTTATCATCGCCCCTATCCTAGCACTCACTCTAGCCCTAACAATATGAATTCCACTACCTATACCCCACCCATTAATCAACATAAACCTAGGCATCCTATTTATATTAGCCATATCAAGCCTAGCGGTCTACTCCATCCTATGATCCGGATGAGCATCAAATTCAAAATACGCCCTAATCGGAGCCCTACGAGCAGTAGCCCAAACAATCTCTTACGAAGTAACGCTAGCCATTATCCTTCTATCTGTACTCTTAATAAATGGCTCATACACATTATCTACCCTAATTATCACCCAAGAATATACATGACTAATCATCCCCGCATGACCACTAGCCATAATATGATTTATTTCAACCCTAGCAGAAACAAACCGAGCCCCCTTTGACCTAACAGAAGGTGAATCAGAACTAGTCTCTGGTTTCAACGTCGAATACGCAGGCGGACCCTTCGCCCTATTCTTTCTGGCAGAATATGCCAATATCATTATAATAAATGCCCTAACAACAATTCTATTCTTAGGAGCCTACAACAACCCCATTATACCAGAACTATATACAACAAATTTCATAATAAAAACAATACTCCTTACCATATCCTTCCTATGAATCCGCGCATCCTATCCACGATTCCGATATGACCAACTCATACACTTACTATGAAAGAACTTCCTCCCTCTAACACTAGCTCTATGTATATGACATGTAACCATACCAATTATCACAGCTGGCATTCCACCCCAAACGTAAGAAATATGTCTGACAAAAGAGTTACTTTGATAGAGTAAATCATAGGGGCTAAAATCCCCTTATTTCTAGGACCATAGGAATCGAACCTAATCCTAAGAATTCAAAAATCTTCGTGCTACCAAATTACACTAAATCCTAAGTAAGGTCAGCTAAATAAGCTATCGGGCCCATACCCCGAAAATGTTGGTTTATATCCTTCCCGTACTAATAAACCCCATTGTATTCTCTATAATCATATCAACAATTGTCCTAGGAACACTAATTGTAATAACAAGCTCACACTGATTAGCAATCTGAATAGGATTTGAAATAAATATACTAGCCATCATCCCCATACTAATAAAAAATCACCATCCACGATCCACAGAAGCTGCCACCAAATATTTCCTCACTCAAGCCACCGCATCTATGCTACTTATACTAGCCGTAATTATTAACCTTTTACATTCAGGTCAATGAACAGTCACAAAAATACTTAACCCAACAGCATCAATCGTCTTAACACTGGCCCTCACCATAAAACTCGGTCTATCCCCATTTCACTTCTGAGTCCCAGAAGTCACACAAGGAGTCCCACTATCATCAGGCCTAATTCTACTAACATGACAAAAACTCGCCCCACTAGCAATCCTTTATACCATTGCACCTAGCATCAACCTGGAACTCCTACTTACCATGTCAATAGCTTCAGTAGCAGTGGGAGGCTGAGGAGGACTAAACCAAACACAACTACGCAAAATTATAGCCTACTCATCCATCGCCCACATAGGATGAATAACAGCAATCTTAACATATAACCCAACTATAACTATCCTCAACCTAATAATCTACATCCTAATAACAACAACCGTATTCATGCTTCTCATCTCAACCATAACCACTACAACCCTGTCCCTATCACATATATGAAACAAAACACCTCTCATCACTATCATCATCCTCACAGTAATACTATCTTTAGGAGGACTACCACCTCTAACTGGATTCATACCCAAATGAATAATCATCCAAGAATTAACAAAAAACGAAAGCCTCGTTCTCCCTACTATAATAGCCGTTACAGCCCTACTAAATCTATATTTCTACATACGTCTAACATATGCCACATCACTAACAATACTCCCAACAACAAACAACAATAAAATCAAATGATACTTCGAACCAACAAAACAAACAATATGCCTCCCACCACTAGTAATTATATCAACAATAATCCTCCCACTAACACCTCTGATAGCCGTACTAAACTAGGAATTTAGGTTAACACCAGACCAAGAGCCTTCAAAGCTCTAAGTAAATAAACAACTATTTAATTCCTGTCTAAGGACTGCAAGACTATATCTCACATCTACTGAACGCAAATCAATCGCTTTAATTAAGCTAAGCCCTTACTAGATTGGCAGGCTTCAAACCTACGAAACTTTAGTTAACAGCTAAACACCCTAATCAACTGGCTTCAATCTACTTCTCCCGCCGTATGGAAAAAAAAGGCGGGAGAAGCCCCGGCAGGATTGAAGCTGCTTCTTTGAATTTGCAATTCAATATGTAATACACCACGGGGCCTGGCAATAAGAGGGCTATAACCTCTGTCTTTAGATTTACAGTCTAATGCTTGCTCAGCCATATTACCTATGTTCGTCACTCGTTGACTATTTTCAACCAACCATAAAGATATCGGCACTTTATATCTACTATTTGGTGCTTGAGCAGGAATAGTAGGCACAGCCCTTAGCCTTTTAATCCGTGCTGAGCTAGGTCAGCCTGGAGCTCTTCTAGGTGATGACCAGATCTATAATGTAGTAGTTACAGCTCATGCCTTTGTAATAATCTTCTTCATAGTTATACCCATTATAATCGGGGGATTCGGTAACTGGCTAGTACCTCTAATAATTGGTGCCCCAGATATGGCATTTCCACGAATAAACAACATAAGCTTCTGACTTCTTCCTCCATCTTTTCTCCTTCTTCTAGCCTCATCAATAATTGAAGCCGGGGCAGGCACAGGTTGAACTGTGTACCCGCCTCTAGCAGGTAACCTTGCCCATGCCGGAGCCTCTGTTGACTTAACCATCTTCTCCCTGCACTTGGCTGGAGTGTCCTCGATCTTAGGTGCCATTAACTTTATTACAACAATTATTAATATAAAACCACCCGCTCTGTCTCAGTACCAAACACCTCTATTTGTCTGATCAGTACTAATTACAGCCGTCCTGCTACTATTATCCTTGCCCGTATTGGCAGCCGGTATCACAATACTACTAACTGACCGTAATCTAAATACTACCTTCTTTGATCCTGCCGGAGGAGGAGACCCTATTCTGTATCAACATCTATTCTGATTTTTTGGACACCCTGAAGTCTATATCCTTATTCTACCAGGGTTTGGAATTATTTCCCATATCGTGACCTACTACTCTGGAAAAAAAGAACCTTTTGGTTACATGGGCATGGTCTGAGCCATGATATCAATTGGATTCCTGGGCTTTATCGTATGAGCCCATCATATGTTCACAGTAGGAATGGATGTCGATACCCGAGCTTATTTTACATCTGCCACTATGATTATTGCCATTCCAACTGGAGTTAAAGTTTTCAGCTGACTGGCCACCCTACACGGAGGCAACATTAAATGATCACCAGCCATACTTTGAGCCCTAGGTTTCATCTTCCTATTCACCGTAGGAGGCCTTACAGGTATCGTCTTGGCTAACTCGTCACTGGATATCGTTTTACATGACACATATTACGTAGTTGCACATTTCCACTATGTCCTATCTATGGGGGCTGTATTCGCCATTATAGGAGGATTCGTACACTGATTTCCCCTATTCACAGGGTACACCCTGAACATAACTTGAGCAAAAATCCACTTCCTAGTTATGTTCGTAGGAGTAAACATAACTTTCTTCCCACAACACTTCCTGGGATTATCAGGTATACCTCGTCGCTACTCCGACTACCCAGATGCCTACACCACTTGAAATACCGTATCTTCTATAGGATCTTTCATCTCCCTAACAGCAGTTATATTAATAGTATTCATAGTATGAGAAGCCTTCGCAGCTAAACGAGAGGTCTCCATCGTAGAATTAACCACCACAAACCTTGAATGATTACACGGATGTCCTCCTCCCTACCATACATTTGAGGAACCAACATACGTCAACCCTAAATAAGAAAGGAAGGAATCGAACCCCCTAAAATTGGTTTCAAGCCAACACCATAACCATTATGTCTTTCTCTACAAGCGAGATATTAGTAAAACATTACATAACTTTGTCAAGGTTAAATTATAGGTGAAATCCCTGTATATCTCCATGGCATATCCGTTCCAGCTAGGATTCCAAGATGCAACCTCACCTATTATAGAAGAACTCCTACACTTCCACGACCATACCCTAATAATTGTGTTCCTAATTAGCTCTTTAGTATTATATATTATCTCATCAATACTAACAACCACCCTAACCCATACAAGTACTATAGACGCCCAAGAAGTAGAGACAATTTGAACTATTCTACCAGCTATTATTCTTATCACAATTGCTCTTCCATCCCTACGAATTCTCTATATAATAGATGAAATCAACAATCCTGCTATAACCATCAAAACAATAGGTCATCAATGATACTGAAGTTATGAATACACGGACTATACTGACCTGTGTTTTGATTCCTATATAATCCCAACCTCTGACTTAAAACCAGGAGAACTGCGCCTATTAGAAGTAGATAACCGTGTTGTACTACCCATAGAAATAACTATTCGTATACTTATCTCATCCGAAGATGTCTTACACTCATGAGCCGTCCCCTCCCTTGGCCTAAAAACTGACGCTATTCCTGGGCGCCTAAATCAAACAACACTCCTATCCACACGACCTGGCCTATACTACGGGCAATGTTCTGAGATTTGTGGGTCTAATCACAGCTTCATGCCTATTGTACTTGAGATAGTCCCACTAGAATATTTCGAGAAATGATCTACATCAATACTATAAATTCATTGAGAAGCTAACTTAGCGTTAACCTTTTAAGTTAAAGATAGGAGGATCAAAGCCCCCCTCAATGATATGCCACAGCTAGACACATCAACATGATTTACTACAATTGTATCAACCCTCATTACTTTATTTATCATTATACAACTAAAAGTATCAAGCCACCACTACTACTCAATCCCCGAACCAACCCTCACCAAGGCAACTAAAACATCAACCCCTTGAGAAACCAAATGAACGAAAATTTATTCGCCTCTTTCATTACCCCTACGATAATAGGACTACCAATTGTCGTATTAGTAATTATATTTCCAACAATATTATTCCCGTCAACCAACCGCCTAATTAATAACCGCCTGGTGGCTATCCAACAATGATTAATTCACCTGACGTCCAAGCAAATGTTATCCATCCATAACCGAAAGGGCCAAACATGGGCTTTAATACTAATATCGCTAATCCTATTTATTGGTTCAACAAATCTACTAGGACTACTCCCACATTCTTTCACTCCAACTACCCAATTATCAATAAATCTCAGCATAGCAATCCCACTCTGAGCAGGCACAGTAATCCTAGGCTTCCGACATAAAACCAAAGCCTCACTAGCACACTTCCTACCACAGGGTACTCCCATTCCCCTTATCCCTATATTGGTAATCATTGAAACAATTAGCCTATTCATCCAGCCAGTAGCACTGGCTGTACGACTAACCGCCAACATTACAGCAGGTCACCTGTTAATTCACCTAATTGGAGGAGCAACCCTAGCCCTCATGAACATTAATATGACTACCGCCTTTATCACATTTATTATTCTTATCCTACTGACTATCCTTGAGTTCGCTGTAGCTCTAATTCAAGCTTACGTGTTTACCTTATTAGTGAGCCTATACTTACATGACAATGCCTAATGACCCACCAAACACACGCTTATCATATAGTCAACCCCAGTCCATGACCATTAACCGGAGCCCTATCAGCCCTATTACTGACATCTGGCCTGGTAATATGATTTCACTATAACTCAACATCACTTCTAATCTTAGGCCTCATTACTAATATGCTAACCATATATCAATGGTGACGGGACATTGTCCGAGAAAGCACATTCCAAGGACACCACACCCCTATTGTCCAAAAAGGCCTCCGTTACGGAATAATCTTATTCATTATCTCAGAAGTATTCTTCTTCTCTGGGTTCTTTTGAGCTTTTTACCACTCCAGCCTAGCCCCAACCCCAGAATTAGGAGGATACTGACCACCAGCGGGCATTATCCCACTTAACCCATTAGACGTCCCACTTCTCAATACATCAGTTTTACTAGCCTCAGGCGTATCCATTACCTGAGCTCATCACAGCCTAATAGAAGGAAACCGTAAACACATAATCCAATCCCTATTCATTACAATCTGCCTAGGATTATACTTTACGCTTCTACAAGCATCCGAATACTACGAAACTTCCTTTACAATTTCAGACGGCGTGTACGGCTCAACATTCTTTATGGCCACAGGCTTCCATGGCCTACATGTCATCATTGGTTCAACTTTCCTCATTGTCTGCCTCCTACGACAACTAAAATTCCACTTTACATCAAGCCACCATTTCGGTTTTGAAGCCGCCGCCTGATATTGACATTTCGTAGACGTTGTATGATTATTCCTATATGTATCTATTTATTGATGAGGTTCTTATTCTTTTAGTATTAATCAGTACAACTGACTTCCAATCAGTTAGCTCTGGTAAAACCCCAGAAAAGAATAATAAACATAGCTCTTACACTACTAATTAACACAATACTAGCATCCCTGCTAGTTACAATCGCCTTCTGACTCCCCCAAACAAACGTTTATACCGAAAAATCAAGTCCTTATGAGTGCGGATTTGACCCTATAGGATCTGCCCGTCTGCCCTTCTCAATAAAATTTTTCCTCGTCGCAATCACATTCTTGTTATTCGACCTGGAAATTGCACTCCTACTACCTCTACCCTGAGCCTCACAAACAGGTAACCTGAAGACAATACTTCCCGTATCCCTCTTACTAATCTCCATCTTAGCAATTAGCCTAGCCTACGAATGATTCCAAAAAGGACTTGAGTGATCTGAATAATGATAATTAGTTTAAAAAAAACAAGTGATTTCGACTCACTAGACTATGAACATACTCATAATTATCAAATGTCACTGACCTACATAAACATATTTCTAGCATTCACAATCTCCCTTATAGGCCTGCTCATATACCGATCCCACATAATATCCTCCCTATTGTGCCTAGAAGGTATAATACTATCCCTATTTGTAATAATATCAATGACAATTTTAAACACACACCTAACCCTTGCAAGTATATTACCCATCATCCTGCTAGTCTTCGCAGCCTGTGAAGCCGCACTAGGCTTATCTCTCCTAGTAATGGTATCTAATACTTATGGGGTAGACTATGTACAAAACCTAAACCTCCTACAATGCTAAAAATTATTGTCCCAACCATCATGCTAATCCCACTAACCTGACTATCAAAAACTAAATGAATCTGAATTAATACCACAGCCCACAGCCTAATAATCAGTCTACTGTGCCTCCCATTAGCTAATCAATATAATGACAACAGCCTCAATTTCTCCCTAATATTTTTCTCGGATTCCTTATCAACCCCCCTCCTAATATTAACAATATGATTACTCCCTTTAATAATTATTGCTAGCCAATTCCATCTAGCCAATGAATCACCTGCACGAAAAAAACTATATATCACAATACTAGTCTTACTTCAAATCTTCCTGATCATGACTTTTACCGCTACAGAATTAATCATGTTTTATATTCTCTTCGAGGCTACACTAGTACCAACACTGATCATCATCACCCGATGAGGAAACCAAGCAGAACGACTCAACGCCGGACTATATTTCCTATTTTATACTCTGGTAGGATCCCTCCCACTATTAGTTGCACTAGTCTATATCCAAAACTCAATAGGCTCATTAAATCTCCTATTAATCCAATACTGAGCTAAACCTATATTATCATCATGAGCCAACACTGCCCTATGATTAGCCTGTATAATAGCATTTATAGTAAAAATACCACTATATGGCCTACACCTCTGACTCCCAAAGGCTCATGTAGAAGCCCCCATTGCCGGATCTATAGTCCTAGCAGCAATTCTACTAAAACTAGGAGGCTATGGTATGCTACGTATTACAATCCTACTTAATCCCCTAACTAACCACATAGCCTACCCATTTATAATACTCTCCCTATGAGGAATAATCATAACCAGTTCTATCTGCCTACGCCAAACTGACCTAAAATCGTTAATCGCATATTCATCGGTCAGCCACATAGCGCTAGTAATCGTAGCAATCCTAATCCAAACCCCATGAAGTTACATAGGAGCAACAGCACTAATAATCGCACACGGACTAACTTCTTCAATACTATTCTGCCTAGCAAATTCAAATTACGAACGAATCCACAGCCGAACAATAATCCTAGCCCGAGGCTTACAAACCATTCTCCCACTTATGGCAGCATGATGACTACTAGCAAGCCTTACAAACCTAGCCCTACCACCAACTATTAACCTAATCGGAGAATTGTTTGTAGTAATATCAACATTCTCTTGATCAAACCTGTCCATTCTCCTTATAGGATTCAACATCATTATCACCGCACTATACTCACTATATATACTCATCATGACACAACGAGGCAAACACACTCACCACATTAACAACATCACCCCATCCTACACACGAGAAAACACACTCATAGCTATACACATATTACCCCTCTTACTCCTATCCATCAACCCTAAAATCATTATAGGACCCCTATACTGTAGATATAGTTTAACAAAAACATTAGACTGTGAATCTAAAAATAGAAACTAACAACTCTTATCTACCGAAAAAGTATACAAGAACTGCTAACTCTATGTCCCCATGCCTAACAGCATGGCTTTTTCAACTTTTAAAGGATGGTAGTTATCCGTTGGTCTTAGGAACCAAAAAATTGGTGCAACTCCAAATAAAAGTAATAAACATATTTTCCTCAATAATATTTATCTCCCTTATCATCCTAACAATACCCATTATAGCTACTCTATCAAACTACCACAACCACCCAAATTACCCTAACTATGTAAAAACAATAGTCTCCTACTCCTTCCTCACTTCCACAGTTCCCATAATGATATTCATCTTTACCGGACAAGAAGCAGTAGTATCCAACTGACATTGAATAACTATTCAAACTATAAAACTTACACTCAGCTTTAAACTAGACTTCTTCTCAATACTATTCGTACCAGTAGCATTATTTGTAACATGATCAATTATAGAGTTCTCAATATGATATATACACTCTGACCCGAACATTAACCGATTTTTCAAATATCTCTTAATATTTTTAATTACCATAATAATCTTAGTCACAGCAAACAATCTATTCCAACTATTCATCGGCTGAGAAGGAGTAGGAATTATATCATTTCTTCTAATCGGATGATGATATGGTCGAATCGACGCCAACACAGCAGCATTACAAGCAATCCTTTATAACCGTATCGGAGATGTTGGGTTCATTCTATCAATAGCATGATTCATAGCTAACTCAAACACCTGAGAACTCCAACAAATCTTTATCTTAAACCCAACCTCAACAACCCTGCCCCTTGCAGGCCTATTACTAGCAGCTACAGGAAAATCCGCACAATTCGGACTTCACCCATGACTACCCTCTGCCATAGAAGGCCCGACACCTGTCTCAGCCCTACTCCACTCCAGCACCATAGTCGTAGCAGGCGTATTCTTACTCATCCGATTCTATCCATTGATAGAAACCAACCAAACAATCCAAACGGCAACTCTATGCCTAGGGGCTATTACCACCTTATTCACAGCAGTATGTGCACTAACCCAAAACGACATCAAAAAAATCGTAGCCTTCTCCACTTCAAGCCAACTAGGCCTTATAATAGTAACCATCGGAATTAATCAACCACACCTAGCATTCCTACATATCTGTACACACGCATTTTTCAAAGCCATACTATTCATGTGCTCCGGATCAATCATTCACAGCCTCAATGATGAACAAGACATTCGAAAAATAGGAGGCCTATTCAAAATAATACCATTCACAACAACAGCACTCACTGTAGGAAGCCTAGCCCTAACAGGAATACCCTTCCTAACAGGATTCTACTCAAAGGACCTAATTATTGAAGCCGCAAACACGTCGTATACCAACGCCTGAGCCCTACTCATTACACTAATCGCCACATCCCTAACAGCCATCTACAGCACCCGAATCATCTTCTTTGCCTTACTAAATCAACCCCGACTACCAACACTTATTCTAGTCAACGAAAATAACCCCCTTTTAATTAATTCAATCAAACGCCTACTTATTGGCAGCATCTTCGCTGGATTTCTAATTTCCAACAACATCCCACCTATAACCATCCCACAACTGACCATACCGCTATATCTAAAAATAACAGCCCTAGCTGTAACACTAACAGGATTTATGCTAGCCCTAGAACTCAACTTAGCAGCCCTAAATCTAAAATTTACTCCCCCATCCAATTCAACTAAATTTTCCACTTTACTAGGTTATTTTCCAACTATCATACACCGACTGCCCCCAATAGCAAACCTAACAATAAGCCAAAAATCAGCATCACTCCTATTAGACCTAGTATGATTAGAAACTATATTACCAAAATCAATCTCCCACTTTCAACTAAAATCCTCAACCCTAATCACAAATCAAAAAGGAATAATTAAACTATATTTTCTCTCTTTCCTCATCACACTTGCATTAGCACTTCTACTATTTAACCTCCACGAGTAATCTCTATAATAACCACAACTGCCACAAGCAATGACCACCCAGTAATAACTACAAACCAAGCCCCATAACTATACAACCCAGCCACCCCTACAGCTTCTTTATTAATAAATCCCGAGTCTCCCGTATCATAAATCACCCAATCTCCTAAATCGTTAAACTTAAAAACTACCTCCAATTCTACATCCTCTAACACAACAAAAATCAAGCTAACCTCCATAAGTACCCCAACAACAAAAGTTCCTAGCACCGTTTTATTAGAAACCCACACCTCCGGATATTGCTCAGTAGCTATAGCCGTTGTATAACCAAACACCACTAGCATCCCCCCTAAATAAATTAAAAATACCATAAGACCTAAAAAAGACCCATTAAAACTTATAACAATTCCACACCCAACTCCTCCACTTACAATCAAACCTAGACCACCATAAATAGGAGAAGGCTTAGACGAAAACCCCACAAAACCAACTACAAAAATCACACTCAACATAAATACAATATAAACTGTCATTATTCTTACATGGTTATACCCACGACCAATGACATGAAAAATCATCGTTGTATTTCAACTATAAGAACCAAATGACCAACATCCGAAAAACCCACCCCCTTCTGAAAATCGTCAACGATTCACTAGTAGATTTACCTGTACCATCAAGTGTATCCTCCTGATGAAACTTCGGCTCACTTCTAGCTGCATGCTTGGCCGTACAGATTCTAACAGGACTTTTCCTAGCCATACACTATACATCAGACACCGCAACTGCATTCAACTCCGTAACCCACATTTGCCGAGATGTTAACTATGGCTGAATCCTCCGATATCTCCACGCCAACGGAGCATCCATATTTTTCATCTGCCTATATATCCATGTTGGCCGAGGCCTATATTACGGATCCTACATGTACTCAGAAACATGAAACATCGGGATCCTACTCCTATTTGCTGTTATAGCCACGGCATTTATAGGATACGTACTACCCTGAGGACAAATGTCCTTCTGAGGAGCCACAGTAATTACAAACCTCCTCTCAGCAATCCCATACATCGGCACAGACCTGGTTCAATGAATCTGGGGTGGTTTCTCCGTAGACAAGGCAACCCTGACCCGATTTTTCGCTTTCCACTTCCTACTCCCATTCATCATCGCAGCTTTAGTAGTAGTCCACCTACTATTCCTACACGAAACAGGATCCAGCAACCCAACAGGAATTCCATCCGACCTCGACATAGTCCCATTCCACCCATACCACACTATTAAAGACATTCTAGGAATCCTGATAATATTAACTGCACTATCAACACTAGTATTATTCTCACCAGATCTTCTAGGAGACCCGGACAACTATATCCCAGCAAACCCACTAAATACTCCACCACATATCAAGCCAGAATGATATTTTCTATTCGCCTACGCTATCCTACGCTCTATCCCAAACAAACTTGGAGGCGTACTAGCACTCGTACTTTCGATCCTAATCCTAGCTATCATTCCCCTATTACATACATCAAAACAACGAACCATGATGTTCCGTCCTCTCAGCCAATGCCTATTCTGACTTCTTGTAGCAGACCTACTAACTCTAACATGAATCGGAGGACAACCTGTAGAACACCCATATATCGTCATTGGACAAATAGCATCAATTCTATACTTCACAATTATCCTACTATTCATACCCCTTACAAGCGCAATAGAAAACCACCTCTTAAAATGAAGAGTCCACGTAGTATATAAATTACACTGGTCTTGTAAACCAGAAAAGGGAGTAAACCTCCCCATGGACTCAAGGAGAAGGCCCAAGCCCCACCTTCAACACCCAAAGCTGAAATTCTACTTAAACTACTCCTTGAACTCCTTCAATCTCATGAACTTAAATTATTTCATGAAGCATGTCAGTATTAAATTTATAGACCTAGCATAGACCCCCCTATGTTATTCGTGCATAATATTACTTACCACATTATTATCCTAGTACATTAAAGTCTAAAACCGTACAAGTTATAACCTTACCACATGATCAGTTCAGTACCAAAGTTAACTGATTGATCGTACTAGAGTACATACAATTATTAATCGTACATAAACCATTAGGTGAGATAAGTCCTAGCCAACATGGCTATCCAACAAGTATCAGTGATCTCTTAATCTACCTACCTCCGTGAAACCAGCAACCCGCCCAATACGTGTCCCTCTTCTTGTCCCAGGCCCATAAAACTTGGGGGTTTCTAGGAATGGGGTGTAAACGGCATCTGGTTCTTACTTCAGGGCCATAACACCTCGTGATCGCCCACACGTTCCCCTTAAATAAGACATCTCGATGGATTAATGACTAATCAGCCCATGCCGCGGCATAACTGTGCTGTCATGCCTTTAGTAGTTTTTATTTTTGGGGTATGCTTGGACTCAGCTATGGCCACAGGGGCCTCAGAGCAGGAGCATAAAGTCAAGCTGGACTTACTATGAACCTCATTAGCCCTCATAATGGGGACCCGGGACATCAAGTCAATGGTAGCAGGACATGCCATGTAAATCTTACGCACTTGTAGTCCTCATGGTCTATTCCACAGGGGACTAGCAGTTCCATGGTTTCGGGACATACGAGTTTTATGGACCCACGTACGCACACCCACGTACGCACACCCACGTACGCACACCCACGTGCGCACACCCACCGTACGCACACCCACGTACGCTTGCCTCTGTAGACTCAGTACCCGGTATCCTGAGCCAACAAACCCCCCTTACCCCCCGTTAGATCTAATGCAATATACCTGCTCTGCCAAACCCCAAAAACAGAGCCTAATATAGAACATATTATAATCTAACACACAAACGGGCTAAAACAACCACTAACCAACTAAAATAATTTACCTATCAGCATAAACTGATCGAGCGCTATTACTTTAATGATTTACCTTTCCTTAGACATCTATCCCTCTAGATTCGTCAATTTTTCCAAAAATCCGAACCCCTACACAAATTATCAGACAA